TCAAAATACATTTGTACAATTCATATTAACAAAATAAAATTTCGAGGAAATAATAATCTAAAACGCCCTATTTGAAGCATCCCTGATGCAAATCAGTCAACATAAAAAGCACTATCTTTTGGATAGAAACCTAAAAAAAAATACATAGAAGAACTTGCGTCCAATAGGATTTGAACCTATACCAAAGGTTTAGAAGACCTATGTCCTATCCATTAGACAATGGACGCTTTTTTTTCACATTTCTTGCTTTTTGGCTTCTGGTTTGGTGTTCTTAAAAAGATGATATTTATGGGGGTAGAATCTACGGAATTCTATATTCAATCTTAAAGATACACTCATAATAGAAAAATATTCTATTATGATAGAATATAGGATTAATGATATTGAATATCAAAATATTCTTTTTATCAAAATATTCTTTTTATATAAAATACTATATCATTTTAGTAGAGCGGGTAGCGGGAATCGAACCCGCATCGTTAGCTTGGAAGGCTAGGGGTTATAGTAGACGTTGATTCAGCATTGTTAACGTCTCTAATTCAAAACCGAACATGAAACTTTGATTTCATTCGGCTCCTTTATGGATGTATGAATAAATATCAAGATTGAAATAAGACCTGAATGAAATCAAAAAATTGTTGAACCATAACATCTATGTCAGCTGTCTCTTTGAATGCATTCAAAGAGATTCGGCTTTCTAGACAATCCCCTCTGGAATATAGAATAGGGTATTCTAACAATATTCTCTTAGTTACTTCGTTCTCTATTTCTATTTGATGTAATAGAATCCTTAGGAAAAGTTTTTTTCTTTCTACCGAGCTAAAACTAAAAAAAATTTAATGTCCTTCGGAAACTAAAGACATCCTTATTTAATAGATAAGCTATTTTGCTTTAATCTTTCTTCTTTCTATTTCTAGAATAATAGGGAAAGATTGAAGATTTAGTTACGATTCGAACTACACTTTTCTATCTTTATCCATGGATCCTTTATCCATACGCATAGTTATTGGGAGTCTTGATCCAATAAAACAAATTGTGTTTCGCTATTTGAAAATCCAATTTTCAAAATTTATCAAAAATTTGACCCTTGGACTCAAATCACGAGAATTTTGATTCTTCCTCGACTCCTTCTTAGTAAATTGATAGGTAAAGGAAAGGATTCAATCCTTTTAAGAAAAAAAGTTTTTGTTCGGAATATGAAGCAAATCCGAGGGACCCCTTAACTCTAAAAGGGATTACTAAAACGAATCGCACTTTTACCACTAAACTATACCCGCTACAATGCCATTATTGTGTATAAATAAATCTTTTGTCGAATAAGAAGGGAATCAGCGTAATCAGAATCAGAATAAAAGATAGAATCCGAAAATAATAATGAAAATGATAGCATAGGTGTGTTTTAGTTTTTTTATTAGACCTAATCGGGTTTATTTCAATAAATTAGTTAAAGAGGACTCCTAATTATTAATAACTCAATAACAAGTTTTTTTCAGTCCAGTACCTCTATAAGAGAAGAGGAGGGGGAAGAAAAAAGGAAGAAAATAAAGAATATTATTAATATTCAAATTAGATTATTAAGTCGATTTTAATTAATAATTATTATTTATTTTATATAATACTAAATCAGGAAATAAAATAGAAGTCAATAATTCAAAAGACTAACGAAAAAAATTCAACTTTGATTCTATTCTATATCCTAGAATCAAAATTGTCCTTATATTGATATTTCATTCAATAAAAAGAATTTTGTTAAACATTTTTTTGTAATATATATGATTTGGTACAAAAAAAGGCCTGGCTAGGTATGAACCAAGCCAGGATAAGAAAATAAACAATATATTTCGACAGAAGAAATATTTTTGATTTTCTTTCTTTTTTTGAAAGAATTCTTTCGACCCTTGTTTTTTCAATATCTATATAGATAGAATAGATTTTATCTAATGTGAATAGAATTCTAATCTAAAATCTAATTTTAATAAAGATAACGAGAAATAAGGAAAGAGAGGGGTTTTTTTAATATCTTACTTTTGGAAAGTAAGATTCAAAATTTCAAATTGGGAGAGATGGCTGAGTGGACTAAAGCGTCGGATTGCTAATCCGTTGTATGAGTTTTTCGTACCGAGGGTTCGAATCCCTTTCTTTCCGTTTTTGTTGATGAATTGATATTTGATCTTTTTTTTTTGAAATTCAAATTGAAATTCAAAAATGTACAATAAAGTCCTTTTTTTATTCGTCACGCCCGGGATTACGTCCTGGATCATTAGATAGGAATCCAAAGATAAAGAGAGAAACAAAGAATATCACTACTGTGTAAACAAAGAGTTTGAGAGTAAGCATTACACAATCTCCAAGTCATTTTTTGAAAAAAAAAAGAGAGAGAATAGATTATCCTTTTTTCTACCACATATCCTATTTCGACACCACTAAACAAAACGGTTTCTAGAAAAAGAACTCAAAAATGTATTTGCAATAAAAGTGGGTTGATCTCAAAAAAATTCTTTACTACCCCCTATTAGGGGGCTCAAAAGGGGGTTTCACTAAATCAAAGAATGAAATAAATTCAAAAGCAAAGTTTATAAAAAGAATCAGAATGAGAAAAGAATTCCAATTATCAATCGTTTGAATCGAGGGTTCATATTATAAAGTTTATCAAATAATTATTAGCATTTTCTTTCTCGGATAAATAATGTTTAGTCCATTACTCAACATCTTATCGAAAACTTACAGCAGCTTGCCAAACAAAGGCTAATAGAAAAAACAGAAGAGGTATTACTGGCATAATATCTACGATAGGATTCAAAAAAGCGTAGGCCTCTGGCAATTTGACTACTAAAAAACTACTTGAATTTTTATTCTTATTAAAATAAAGGGTGAAATGAAAACCGAAGTAGATCAAACTAAAGATATTAAGCATAATAAACATTTTTTTCCTGTATTGAACTTGGAGATAATTTCATTTTGATTGAGTTTTAGTGGATATCTGTTAAAAAAGAAAAATTTTTATTTTGAAAACTCACCCAATTTAAAACCGTTTGATTTTCAAAATAAAAGAATAGAAGAAATCGTATTTTAGACAATATTTTAATTAAATTCTATCTAATGATCAATAAATTCATTTTTCTCTCGCGCTCTACGTGTCAAAATCCTCGGAACAATCGATTTTTTGATTGGAATTGACGAACAACCAGTACTAATAATAATGTTTATTAGTATTGATTGAACAGAAAGACAAATGGGGCGTAGCCAAGTGGTAAGGCAACGGGTTTTGGTCCCGCTATTCGGAGGTTCGAATCCTTCCGTCCCAGGGAATACCTTTTTCTATTTTATATCTAGAAAGAAAGAATATAGATATTTAGATATTTTGAGAATAACGAAAGATTGTCATAAATGGATCTGAATCAAGTTGTGATTTGGATAACATAGGAGCTGTAGATTTCAAGAATTTGAAATCAATTTCAAACAAATTAACAACAGATTGAACCCCCCCGTCTCCCTCCCTTCATTCGATCTATTCTAAGAGAATAGAGTATAGAGTAGTTAATATTATTATTACTTAAGCTAAAAGAAATAAATTAATTCGTTAGTTGAAAAGTCTTAACCTCTCATATAACTATTATAACGATTAATAATCGAACACACTCATTTCAATACCTGGTCTAATACAAATTAGATGAAATTAAGCAGATGAAATGAATAGAATAAGTTAGTAAGAAAAAATGTTATACATTATGTATTTTCTTTGAACCTTATTTTTAAGTATTTGATAAAAATATCAAAATCTAATTTTCAATGTATCAAAATGTATGGAATAATTAAGTAATTCATAGATCCTATATTTCTATTTGATTCCCCTAATTTATATTTAGTTTATTTAATTAAGCGTTATTTAACCCGCTCAGTCAGCCGAAACTACTCGTAAAAGAAAATCATGAATTTTTTTGCTTTTTTATAAGTATTTGATCCTCTGAAGATGGAATGTGGATTCAATAACAAAAATTTATCAATTCCTAATATTCGATTTTCTAATCTTTATGTTTCGATTTCGGATTGATAAATTGGTCTTTTTTCTTTAGAAATAGAAAGAAAATCAAAAATAGCATATTGCAATTCAGTCAATAAAATAAAATGAAAAAAGAAAAATTGGTATGAAATTTTATTTTTGCTATGACTTCGTAAAAAAAGCAGTCATTCATAGAAATTGAAAAAAAAAAAATATGCATTCCTATGGAATAACTGTAACGAACGAACAAATGACTATTCGTGATTCCATAATTGAATCAATTACATACCAGTTAAAACCCGGGGGGATGTTATGGTAAAACTTCGTTTGAAACGATGTGGTAGAAAGCAACGTGCGGCTTGACAGACGGGATCGTCCGTGGATTCTTATATCCACCATTTGAATTATAAATGTGCTCTTGGCTCGACATCTTTTGTTCTCTTACACCAGAACCTTGGTTTTTTTTTTGTTGTAGTGTAAGATAGTACGTGATGTAGCTCGAGTCGAAACTATTGATTCTTTTCTCAGGGGCAAGGAATCTAGGGTTAGTGCTAATTAATAAGTTTTAACAACTTTGTAAGTATAGTGATTTTTTTACGTGTGATACTCTTTTCTATGAATCTTTTATTTTTATAGAAAAAAAGCATAAAAGGGGGCATGTTGCTGCCATTTTCAAACGATTTTAAGTCACCGAAGTAATGTCTAAACCCAATGATTCACGGTAAAGATAAAGTATCTTGGAACAAGAAAATCCCCCTTTTTTTATTGTCTCGACAACTAGATTAAGAACGAAGGGTCAAAATCTATTGTGTTTTAATGGGGACAAAAAAAGATGGATTAGAGACTACTCAAAAAATGAAATGAATAGGCTTTTCTAATTTTCTTTTGAGCTATTTCATAGTTATCCAACTTGAGTTATGAGGAGAAAAATGTGTGTTTTTTTTTTCTATTGATAGAAAAAAAAATCAAATAATATTATTATTTTTGAATATTTCTTAATACTTAATATTAGTCTAATTTCTTTATGGATCTATTTGACCTTGTATATATAGACATCACTTCAATTTCTCGAGCCGTACGAGGCGAAAACTTCGTATACGTTTCTGGGGGGAGTTAGAGTTTGTCTACATCGATCCCAATGAGCTGTTTATCGAATTGTTGCAATCGATGGTCGATCCCGAAGAGAAGGAAAAGATCTGTGTAAAATGGGTTTTTATGATCCTATAAATAGTCAAACCTATTTAAATATTCCTGCTATTTTATATTTTCTTGAAAAGGGTGCTCAACCTACAGGAACTCTTTTTGATATTTTCAAAAGGGCGGGGGTTTTTTATAAATTTCGTAAGAAATTCAATTAATAAAAAAAAAAGGGGGAAATTTTGATTTAGTTTTATAACTTTTTTTAGTAGATCCCCCTCTCCCTCCCTCTTTTTGTTTCTTAACACTTTTTTTTACCTTTTATATATTGACAAGAGTCTATTGAGCAAATATAATTCGATCGTGGATAAACGGATCCATTTCCTCGCTTTTTTTTTTACTTGAAAAGATTTTGACTAGATTTTTGATTTCTTTTATTTTGATTTTTATCTGCAAAATAGTCTCGTTTTTGACTCTTAAATAAATGGGAATTTATGAAATTAATAATAATTTCAGAATTGAAAACTTTCGATGGATTTTTTGCTAGTTTGATGTTTTGATTGTGTTGTTCAATTTGATCTCTTTAGTTTTTTATCCAACCAAACATTGCCAATTTTTTGTTCTTCGGGTTGCTAACTCAACGGTAGAGTACTCGGCTTTTAAGTGCGGCTAGCATCTTTTACACACTTCAAATGAAGTAAGGGATTCATTCATATCTTTGGTAGACTTTGTAAGACCACGACTGATCCTGAAAGGAATGACTGGAAAAAACAGCATGTCGTATGAATAGAGAATTCTGAGAATGTTTCAGTTTTACTTTAACTGGATCGGTTCTAAAACTTGGGAAATGAAATGAATTCAGAATCAGAATGGGGTCGAATGAATAAATGGATAGAGTTTTCCGACTTCAATTTCAGTTTTTATAAGGAAAAAGAGCAACGAGCTTTTGTTCTAAATTTGAATGATTACTCGATCTAATTATACGTTAAAAATATATTAGTGCCCAGTACGGGGGAAGAATTCTACTTGAGTGCATGATTATAGTATCTTATCTATTTTCGTTTTTATTAATCAAATAAATCCTAATTATTAGTTATGTCCTATTCTGGGTTGTACATAAATGTGTAGAAGAAGCAGCATATTGATAAATATATTGATTTTCAAAAATCAAAAGAGCGATTGGTTTGAAAAATAAAGGATTTCTAACCCATCTTGTTTTGTTATCCTAGAAACAAATATAAACTATTTAGATTGAAAGAGAGGATAGAGAGTCTGTTGATGAGTCTACCTGTCTCCGAGATATCTAGTATTTTCTTACTATAACGCTTTGTTTTGACTGCATCGCACTACATATATCGTTTCATAAAAAATAAATGGACTACTTTCTGTTTCTTTTGATTCCAATCCAATTTCCAATGGATGAATTTCAAGGATATTTAGACCTAAATAGATCTTGGCAACACAACTTCCTATACCCACTCCTTTTTCAGGAGTATATTTATACACTTGCTCATCATGTTTTAAAGAGATCAATTAGATCTATTTGGTTAGAAAATGTGGGTTATGACAAAAGAATTAGTTCAATAATTGTTAAACGTTTAATTATTCGAATGTATCAACAGAATCCTTTGATTATTTTGGTGGATACTGATTCTAGACAAAATAGGTTTTTTGCTTTCAACAAGAATTTGTATTCGCAAATTCTATCCGAGGCATTTGCAGTCACTGTGGAAATTCCATTTTCTTTTCGATTCTTCTTTTCCGTAGAAAGAAAAGAGGTAGATCAATTTCGTAATTTACGATCAATTCATTCAATATTTTCTTTTTTAGAGGACAAATTGTCCCATTTCGATTCTGTGTCAAATGTACTAATACCCTATCACATCCATCTAGAGATCTTGGTGCAAACCCTACGTTACTGGTTGAAGGATGCCTCTTCTTTGCATTTCTTACGTTTCTTTCTCTATGAGTATTGTAATTGGAATAGGTTTATTCTTACAAAGAATTGGTTTTTTTCAAAAACCAATCCAAGATTTTTCTTGTTCCTATATAATTTTCATATATGTGAATACGAATCCATCTTTTTTTTTCTTCGTAATCAATCTTTTCATTTACGTTCAACATTTTCTGGATTCTTTTTTCAACGAATCTATTTTTTTATAAAAAAAAAAAATCTTGTCAAAGTATTTATTCATAATGAATTTCGGTACATCTTGGAGTTATGCAAAGATCCTTTTATGCATAAAGATCCTTTTATGCATTATGTTAGATATCAAGGAAAATCAATTCTTTCTTCAAATAATACGCCTATTCTGATTAATAAATGGAAATATTATTTTCTTCATTTATGGCAATATCATTAT